TTTTTGAGTATACTAACAGAAACAGAAATTCAATACAGAATTTCAGCGTTCGACGTGTATTCTTGAATAATCTCATTTTTCAATTAGTCAATCAATTCCTTTTACCAAGTTCAGCGTTAGCCAGATTAGTCAACGTTTCTATGTTTCAATGCAAGAACAAGATGTTATTTGTAACAAGTAGTTTTGTTGGTTGGTTAATTGGTCACATTTTCTTCATGAAATGGGTTGGGTTGGTATTATTTTGGATACGGAAAATGAATTCTATTTGGAGACGGAAAATGAATTCTATTAGGCTGAAGAATAAGTACATTCTACTTTGTAAGTACTATGTGTCAGGGTTGTTTTTAAGATCTAAAGATCAACTCTTTGTTATTATCTTATTAATCACCAATATCTACTATTTAGGCAGAATACCGTTGCCTGCTTCGACTAGGAGAGTGCCAGAAAACTTAGAATTCAAAAAATGGCAGCGAACGCGGCAAATAAATAAAAACTACCTCTTTTGGTTCGAAGAACAAATAGTAAACCTTCTGTTCGACTATCAACAATGGAATCGTCCATTACGATATATAAAAAATAATAACTTTGAAAAACCAGTAATAGATGAAATGTCACAATATTTTTTTCGCATACGTCCAGGTTATGGAAAACGAAGAATATCTTTGACACACCCACCCGATTTGTTAGCTCTTTGGAAAAGGATGCAGAGAAATCTCACGTTTTGGCCTAATCAAATAGACCCAAAAAGACTAAGACTATGGGGTTCCGATCCCTCTTGGAAACCCAAGAGGGATTGGGTTTTTATCAACAGAAAAAAAAGGAAGAAAATGCGCCGTGAATTAGTACATCGAATAAGAGCTCTAAGCAAGGGAGCCCTTCTTTCGGATGTGCTCGAAAAAAGGACCAGAATGTACGAGTGCGAGTACGATGAGGACGATAATGAGATTAAGCAAAAATACTGGCCTAACGTACATGATCCTCTTTTGAGCGGACCAGATCGTCAAAAAGTCAGCGGACGAGACCTGGCGATCGCACAGTACAAAAAACGGAAGAAGGCGGAACAACTTATGCCTCTGCTTACGACTATCTGGGCTGCTGGTGACCCAGAATATGTGAGGCTACACGAGAAATACCCCCGACGATGCTTCGATGACAGGAAATTCCCAATTTTGAGTGTTGTAAGGAGATGCACGCCCCCAGAGGTAGATGTTGAGGGTTTTCTTCCTTCATTGTTGTTTTACAGACGTAAAACGTTGGCTCAGCAGATTGCGGCTCAAAAAATCGGTACAAAAGTTCCTCGATGGTCACGCAACTTGGGTCTCGATTTTCAAGAGGAGGAGACAGAACTTGCGTACGAACTGTCAGAGTACTATCCGGTTCTTTTAAGACTATACAAACGCTTGGTAGTTTATAGGGAGGAGACTCAGAAAACCAAAACTCAGTCCGATTTCGGTAGTTCTGGTGAACTAGACGACCCAACCGAGAAAGAGATAGCGCTACTACAGTACCCAAAAGAACCGGATTTTGATAGGGGCCTAATCATGGGATCCACGGCCATTCAAAGACGTAAAGCAGCTATTTTGAGTCTGTATCAACTAACCGCCCGGTCTCCACTTTTTTCGGGCAAAACAGAAAGAATACTTTTTGCTTCTTTTGATATCTCCAAAATCATCTCCAATATCAAAAGAATAAAAAAAATTTTTCGTATTTGGGCGGGGAAAGGTCCCAAATTCGAAGTCTCAACTTCGGATTCTGAGATAAAAAAAGATAAAGAACCGACAGAAACGCGATATCTTTCGGAGGAAGAGGAAATTGAAGCATCAGAAACAACCATAGAACGTGTACAAGCGCAGTTTGAAGAACTGCTAAAAAAAGGATCTTGGGAGCTTGTCCTGGCGCTGCAAGGATCAAGAGGTCTCGCCGTACTAGCCCAGTCGAATTTTAGAAAATACATCCTATTGCCTTCAATAGTAATAGCGAAAAATCTCGTCCGTATGTTATTCTGTCGAACTCCCGAATGGTCCGCGGATTGGATCGATTGGAAGAAAGAAATACATATCAAATGCACTTATACTGGCGTTGAAATATCAGACACAGAATTTCCGAAAGACTGGTTCATCGAAGGTATTCAGATAAGGGTCCTATCCCCTTTCTATCCAAAACCTTGGCGCGGATCTAAGCTACGATCCCGTCATAGAGATCCGATGAAAGAGAAAAAAGGAAATGCAGATTGGAAAAAGAAAAGAAAAAGGAAACAGAAACACGAACCTTCTTTTTATTTAACAATGTGGGGAGGGGCAGTGGCAAGACCTTTTGGTCGTCCTATAAAAAAACCTTGTTTTTTTACACCCATTTTGGAAGAACTCAAAAAAAGAATTAGAAAAGAGAAAAAGAAACCTTTTTCAGTTCGAATAAGAGGTCTAATAAGACCTTTAATAAAAAGGTTTCCGTTTCTACGGACAATACTGGGGATCTTAAAAGATAAAACGAGATGGATTCAAAAAAAAAAGAAAATAAAAGAATTTGCAAAAAAAAATCCCATTTTCCGCAAACCAAATGGAGAAATAAAAAAGAGAGTATCTCAACTTCAAACGCCTCAAAAGCAAAACTATAGCAGAATCCTCCCGGCAAGACGCAATCGGGGGGGGGTTGGGGTTTCCAAACGAAAGGCCCTTCGACCTAATAATAGACATAATAATAGAATGGCCTTTCGAAATAATCTTCCCGCGGCTGCTACAAATTCGACTCATTCACAAATTCAAATGAGGAAGATGCACATTAAGAGAGGGAGAATGAGAATCGGGGGCGAAATAAAAAAATTGCAAGAAGAACTACTAGACCTCCATCTAACTCCAGATGGAAATATTAGTGAGATGGGTCTTGATGCTGAAAAATTGGAAATACGGCCATCTGTTTGGGAGATATTAAGCGGAATGGGTGCCCGATTAAAACATAAATTGCGCCTTATCATAAAATATTTATTCATTGAAAGAATATACATGGATATTTTTCTATGTACCATTAATTTTTCCAGAATTCATGCACAACCTTTCTTTGAATCAAAAAGAAAAATGATTGAGGATAATAAAAAAAGAATTGTTGAAGCAAAAAAAAAAAAAGCCATAATGAACTTTATTTCGATTCTCAAAAAATCGCGTTCTAATATCAAAAAATCGCATTCTAATATTAGTGATGAGAAATCACAGACTTCTCGGCGGCGACGGAACTTTTCTTTCTTATCCCAAGCGCATGTATTTTACAATTTATCGCAAACACACGCGAAGAAGTATCGCTCGAGATCAGATCGCGGAGCACTTCTTTTTCTTAAGAATAGAATAAAAGACTTTTTGCGGATACTAGGAATTGCAAAATCAAGTCCTAAATCGAATTCTGGTAAATGGAAAAACTGGTTAAGGGGTCATTATCAATACAATTTATCTCAGACTAGATGGTCTACGTTAGCACCGCAAAAATGGCGAAATAAGGTCAGTAAACGTCGTACGAGTCAAAATAAAAAATCAAAAAAAGATTCATACAAAAAAGCCCAACCCATTCATTGCGAGAAACAAAAAAAAGATGTAATGGATTCATTACCATTACCGATTCATAAATTAAAAAAAAACTACAGATATGATCTTTTATCACATAAATATATTTATTATGAGGACAAGAAGGACTCATACTCATATATTTCTGTTAATGATCATCCATCTATTGGTGATGATCCTCCTAGTGATTCTTCATATTTTCATGATTATATTTTCCAAAATATGAATTATTTTCTCGAAGAAAAGCTTTTTCTGGATATAGATCTTGCTAAAATTCCTGCGAGTCTAGAGGATCTGGTGGAGGAAAAGGGAAAATTTTTGGAGTCGGAACTTCTTCATAAAGTTATTAGAGAGAATAAAGACCCTTTATCGTTTGATTGGGTGGAAATGAATAAAAGCGTAATAAAAGTGAAGTTTTCGGATCAGAGAATTCAAACGAAAAAGACAGGGGAACTTCGGTTCTTTTGGTTCTTATTAGAATTAGTGCGACTTTATGGTGCATATATGTATGCTGGTGCATATGAGCATGAGCCGTGGATCGTACCAATTAAATTACTTGTTTCCGATCAAGAATTCTTTCACGACAAAAATCTCGAACGGAATGTTCGTCGAGAAGACAAAAGAAAAGAAAGAGAACAAGGAGCAAAAGAACGGCTTAAGCGAGAAAAAGAAGAAGAGCTTACTCAAATGCTTAATCAACTACTTAAAGAAGAAGAACAGCTTAATCAAAAAGAAAAAGAACAGCCGGACCAAAAGAATCTTGGATCAGATCCGCAAAACCAACAAAAAGGTCTTGAAAAAGATTACGCGAAATCAGACATTGATCAAGATCAAGAAAGTAGAAAACGAAGACAACTCGAGAATGCTATTCGTCGAGCACAACTAAAATTAGCCCTGGAAAAACATTTGCTTTCTCAATTCGACGTGGATCCAAATGTGAATCAGGGGGGTATCGGGGGATTTTCTTTCGGGCTTAAGATGGCGAAAAGTCCAAAGAATCTTGTTATATGCCTTTCGCAACTAGACGACGATGAGGCGGGTATGTTGGTGGAGCTACATAAGTCGATGAAGTCTATTCTACTAAATTTTCCAAACCTCGTAAAACAAGAAGTAATGATTGTCGATCCGATTCGTTTGTTTATAAAATTGGATGGACAATCAATTATGTATCAAACAATAAGTATTTCCTTGGTCCATAAGAATCAGCACCAAACTAATCAAAGATGCCGAGAAAGGAAATATGATTTGCTTGTTCCTGACAATATTCCATCTACTAGACGTCGGAGAGAGTTTAGAATTCGAGGTTGTTTTGGTTCTCGAAGTCGAAGTCGGAGGAGACTTTTGGATAGCGATCCAGTATGGGTCGCCGAGTACAACATAAGGAACTGTGTGCATTTTTTGGACGAGGACAAGCATATTGATACGGATAGAAATAAATTGATCCAATTCAAATTGTTTCTTTGGCCCAATTATCGATTAGAAGATTTAGCTTGTATGAATCGCTACTGGTTTGATATCAATAATGGAAGTCGTTTCAGTATGTCAAGGATACATATGTATCCACGATTCAGAATTCGTTGATGGTACGTTTGCTACATATCTATATTACGTGTAGCAGCTAAAGGCATACAGATGTACGCGGGTTATGTTACATTCTGATACACGATACTGATTCAATGATGTATCATAGCAATTGGATCTAGAAATGAATCGGAAGAATTTTCTTAAGTCCAAATCATTACCTTTTGTGAGCATAGAAATATACCATCTCTTTCTATCGAATCCAATGTAGAAATACAGCTTTGAATTGGATTCGATAGACAAAAAAAAGTAGTCTATGACTAAATCCAGATTATTTTATTGTGCGTACCAGACCTAAACGAGCGGCATTATTATTATTTCTGATCAGTAATATCAGAAAAGAAAGAAAAAAGAGAAAGAAATTTTTATGATAAAAAACTCATTAATCTCGGTTATTCCGCAAGAAGAAAAAAACAAAGGATCTGTTGAATTTCAAATATTCAGCTTCACCAATAAGATACGGAGACTTACTTCCCATTTGGAATTGCACAGAAGAGACTATTTATCTCAGAGAGGTCTGCGGAAAATTCTTGGAAAACGTCAACGACTACTGGCTTATTTGTCAAAGAAAAATAGAGTACGTTATAAAGAATTAATTGGTCAGTTGGATATTCGGGAACCAAAAATTCGTTAATTGTAAGATTCGTTTGAATTATTTGGTTTATTGGATCTTGAATTTTGATGAACCTCGTTTCCAGCAATTCATGAAATAATGAATCGGGGGAAGAAAACATATGACTGTACCGGAAACAAGAAAAGACTTCATGATAGTCAATATGGGTCCGCACCACCCATCAATGCATGGTGTTCTTCGACTCATCGTTACTCTAGACGGTGAAGATGTTATTGACTGTGAACCCGTATTGGGTTATTTACATAGGGGGATGGAAAAAATTGCGGAAAACCGAACAATTATACAGTATCTACCTTATGTAACACGTTGGGATTATTTAGCTACTATGTTCACAGAGGCGATAACGGTAAATGCGCCAGAACAATTGGGAAATATTCAAGTACCTAAAAGAGCCAGCTATATCAGAGTCATTATGCTGGAGTTGAGTCGTATAGCTTCTCATTTATTATGGCTTGGGCCTTTTATGGCAGATATCGGTGCACAGACTCCTTTCTTCTATATTTTCAGAGAGAGGGAATTGCTATATGATCTATTCGAAGCTGCCACAGGTATGCGAATGATGCATAATTATTTCCGTATCGGGGGAGTAGCTGCTGATCTACCTCATGGCTGGATAGATAAATGTTTGGATTTCTGCGATTATTTTTTAACGGGGGTTGTTGAATATCAAAAACTTATTACACGGAATCCCATTTTTTTGGAACGAGTTGAAGGGGTGGGCATTATTGGTGGAGAAGAAGCCATAAATTGGGGTTTATCAGGACCAATGCTACGAGCTTCCGGAATCCAATGGGATCTTCGTAAAGTTGATCGTTATGAGTGTTACGATGAATTCGATTGGGGGGTCCAATGGCAAAAAGAAGGAGACTCGTTAGCTCGTTATTTAGTACGAATCAGTGAAATGGCGGAATCCATAAAAATTATTCAACAGGCTCTGGAGGGAATTCCGGGCGGGCCCTATGAGAATTTAGAAGTACGGCGCTTTGATAAAGCAAGGGATTTCGAATGGAATGATTTTAAATATCGATTCATTAGTAAAAAGCCTTCTCCCACTTTTGAATTGTCGAAACAAGAACTTTATGTGAGAGTCGAAGCCCCAAAAGGAGAATTGGGAATTTTTCTGATCGGAGATAATAGTGGGTTTCCCTGGAGATGGAAAATTCGTCCACCCGGTTTCATCAATTTGCAAATTCTTCCTCAGCTAGTTAAAAGAATGAAATTGGCTGATATCATGACGATACTAGGTAGTATAGATATCATTATGGGAGAAGTTGATCGTTGAAATGATAATTGATACGACAGAAATACAGGCTATCAATTCTTTTTCCAGATCGGAATCCTTAAAAGAGGTGTATGGCCTCGTATGGTTGCTTGTCCCCATTTTTACTCCTATAGTGGGAATCACAATAGGTGTACTCGTGATTGTGTGGTTAGAAAGAGAAATATCCGCAGGGATACAACAACGTATTGGTCCCGAATATGCTGGTCCTTTGGGAATTCTTCAAGCTCCGGCGGATGGGATCAAACTACTTTTCAAAGAAGATCTTCTACCATCTAGAGGAGATGTTCGGTTATTCAGTATCGGACCATCTATAGCAGTCATATCCATTCTACTAAGTTATTCAGCAATTCCTTTTGGCTATCGTTTTGTTCTAGCCGACCTCAGTATAGGTGTTTTTTTATGGATCGCTATTTCCAGTATTGCTCCTATTGGACTTCTTATGTCAGGATATGGATCGAACAATAAATATTCCTTTTCGGGTGGTCTACGAGCCGCCGCTCAATCCATTAGTTATGAAATACCGTTAACTCCATGTGTGTTATCAATATCTCTACGTGTGATTCGTTCGAACATGAACCTTTACCTCTTTCCTTTCTTTCTAGGAAAGGGGTTGAATGTATTGAATAGATATCTTTCTTTTTTTTATTCATTATTCGGGTCAATGAATTAAACCGGATAGTTATATGAGTGAAACAAAACAGCTTATAAATTTGCAGTCAAAAGATTGATTCTCATCCCCTATGTACGAGAGTAAGGCGAAAGCAAACATAAGCAGTGGAAACTGTTTATCCCAAGATTGGTTGATTAGTCACCATGACTTGAAGCGGATGCAAAAGATCAACTGTATGGAGTTTCTCCAATTGTATTGTATGTATTACCATACCGGGGATCAATCAAAAATGAGTGGACGGTTAGGAACACCAAGGTACACAAAGGATTAATAATGGAGATAATGTAAGGTATCCAAAAGGATATTTTGCCATAAAAGGAATCATAATGAGGACTTTAAGTTGGTAGAAACGATCAAGCAGTACTTCCTCACGATTCTGATCCAGAGTATGCTCTTATCCACCGATTAAAGAAATAACTATCGGGAACGAAATAATCCTTTCCTTTTTTAGTTTAGAATCCCCTCTTTTTCTTTTTAGTGAGAAAGAAGAACAGGAACGGAAGAAATAAAATACAATAGGAAACCTCGAATACTATACTAAGATGTCTTTGTTTATCTCCTCCAACCCATCCATATTCATACAGATGGAATTCCTATCGTGATACACTGAACTAGTGTATGTAGTGTCTAATTATTTTTCGTAATCGAAAGATATGGGTCGTCTATTGATACAACGAGTACGAGTATTTTATTGAAAGATTAAGCTATTACTAAACAAAAATCAATTAGAATTTGAAAATAAAGGATGAGATCAATTCAGAAGCGCTTTTTATTTGTTATTAGAGCAGACAGAATTTCTTTGGTCGAATTCAGAACTCTCCGATGCATCTTTACTCTACCCCCCCTACAAACATGCCAAAGTAATAAGGAACCAAAACAGTCTTTTGATTTATTTGTGGCCGTTGAGGAGCCGTATGAAGCTGAGGTTTCATGTACGGTTCTGGAATAGCGATGGGAACGGTGATGTTATCATCGACTATGATTATCTAACAGTTCAAGTACAGTTGATATAGTTGAGGCACAGTCAAAATATGGGTTTTGGGGATGGAATCTGTGGCGTCAACCTATAGGGTTTTTAGTTTTTCTAATTTCTTCCCTAGCGGAATGTGAGAGATTACCCTTTGATTTACCAGAAGCAGAAGAGGAATTAGTAGCGGGTTATCAAACTGAATATTCAGGTATCAAATCTGGTTTATTTTACGTTGCTTCTTACCTAAACCTACTAGTTTCTTCATTATTTGTAACAGTTCTTTACTTGGGCGGGTGGGATCCATATATCCCGTACATATTCATTCCTGAACTTTTCGGAATAAATAAAACGGGTGGAGTCTTTGGAACAACAATTGGTATCCTTATTACATTAGCTAAAGCTTATTTGTTCCTGTTCATTTCTATCACAACAAGATGGACTTTACCTAGGATGAGAATGGACCAACTATTAAATCTTGGATGGAAATTTCTTTTACCCGTTTCTCTAGGTAATCTATTATTGACGACTTCTTCCCAACTCCTTTCACTGTAACAGAATACATATTCGAAATTCATAACCTCTCTCAAGCAAGAGAAAGAAACATCAATTTATTCATAGATATCCGCCATATGTTCCCTATAGTGACTAGATTCATGAATTACGGTCAACAAACAATACGAGCTGCAAGGTACATTGGTCAAAGTTTCATGATTACCTTATCTCACGCGAATCGTTTACCTGTAACTATTCAATATCCTTATGAAAAATCGATCGTATCAGAACGTTTCCGCGGTCGAATCCACTTTGAATTTGATAAATGCATTGCTTGTGAAGTATGTGTTCGTGTATGTCCCGTGGATCTACCCGTTGTTGATTGGAGATTGGAAACAGATATTAGAAAGAAACGACTGCTTAATTATAGTATCGATTTTGGAATCTGTATATTTTGTGGTAACTGCGTCGAGTATTGTCCAACAAACTGTTTATCTATGACTGAAGAATATGAACTTTCTACTTATGATCGTCACGAATTGAATTATAATCAAATTGCTTTGGGTCGGTTACCAATGTCAGTAATTGGAGATTACACAATTCGACCAATTATGAATTCGACTCAAATAAAAATAGCCACGGATAACCCCCTTGATTCAAGAAGGATTACTGAGATTCAGTTTTGATCTAAAGGAGCGTAGTTTCTTTCTTTTTGGTTGGTTAGTAACTACAAAACAAAACCGTTGATTGTTGAGAATCACGGCTTGATTTGGATTTAGAATAGATTCATATATCCGTAATGATTTCGAAATATACAATTCCAACCGCTTTCGGATACAGAAGAAGGATTGGCCCAATAACCGTATCTACATCAATCCACACCACGTTGGGATTCCATTCAATTAGGAACGTATCCTTTACAAAAAAAAAGAAAGATAGGGTAACCTCCTTTTTCCTGGCCCGGTCAGTAGTCAGTAAGGTCATGAAATATTTCAACTTTTTTATCTTTTATTTTGATTTTCCACATAATGGATTTACCTGGACCAATACATGATATTCTTTTAGTGTTTCTGGGATCGGGTCTTATATTAGGAGGCCTAGGAGTGGTATTACTTACCAATCCAATTTATTCTGCCTTTTCATTGGGGTTGGTTCTTGTTTGTATATCTTTATTCCATATTTCATCTAACTCCTATTTTGTAGCTGCTGCACAGCTCCTTATTTACGTAGGAGCCATAAATGTCTTAATCGTATTTGCTGTGATGTTCATGAATGGTTCAGAATATTACAAAGATTTATATCTTTTGACAGTTGGAGATGGAGTCACTTTACTGGTTTGTACAAGTATTCTTTTTTCACTAATTACTACTATTTCAAATACGTCATGGTACGGGATTCTTTGGACTACAAGATCAAACCAGATTATGGAGCAGGACCTGACAAGTAGCGTTCAACAAATTGGAATTCATTTATCAACAGATTTTTATCTTCCCTTTGAACTCATTTCTATAATTCTTTTAGTTGCCTTGATAGGCGCAATTGCTATGGCTCGTCAGTAATAAATACTTAGAATTAGAAATCCAAAATCAAAAATAAGGCTTTGTTTTGTTCTGTGTTATGATTATCATATCACAGAAATTTTCCTTCAGTTCTATTTTTCTATTTTACTGTTATCTATAAAATGGAAGGGGTTGAGTTTTAGTTCGATCTATTACTGATACCTTCCTTTGTTTCGTACTTGTTAGATTCTAGTCAATCAAATCGGTGAAATTTGACTCTTGTTCATATTGAAATCAATCTCGATTGATGAGGAGTTGGTCAATGATGACTGAGCATGTACTTATTTTGAGTGCCTATTTATTTTCTATCGGTATTTATGGATTGATCACAAGCCGAAACATGGTTAGAGCTCTTATGTGTCTTGAGCTTATACTGAATGCGGTTAATATAAATCTAGTAACATTTTCGAATTTATTTGATAGTCGTCAATTAAAAGGAGACATTTTCTCGATCTTTATTATAGCCATTGCAGCCGCTGAAGCAGCTATTGGACCAGCTATCGTTTCGTCGACCTATCGTAACAGAAAATCAACTCGTATCAATCAATCGAATTTGTTGAATAAATAGTCGTAATGATATAAATAAAGACAGATAGAATATTTACCAATTCAAATTAGTGTGTTATGGATAACTCGTATGACTATGTTTGCCGAAACGTAAGATATCAAAATATTTTGGCTTGGCTCTCTTTCATGAACAGATCCAGAAGTAGATTGATTATCAAAAAAATTCTGGTAAACCACTGATTCGTCTGGTGTTTGCAATATATGATTCAGTTACTACTGATTTGACCGGATCGAAAATTGATAACGTTCAAAAAATGGATAAATCCAATGTCACACTCAGTAAAGATTTATGATACATGTATAGGGTGTACTCAGTGTGTACGAGCTTGCCCCACAGATGTATTGGAAATGATACCTTGGGACGGATGCAAAGCTAAGCAAATTGCTTCTGCTCCAAGAACAGAGGACTGTGTAGGTTGTAAGAGATGTGAATCCGCTTGTCCAACGGATTTCTTGAGTGTCCGGGTTTATTTATGGCATGAGACAACTCGCAGCATGGGTCTAGCTTATTGATACGTTTCATACAATTCCACTTGAATCCATTTGATTCCTTTTTACCGACAAAAACCCGCGCTCGAGAAAATCGATTTTCTCGAGCGCGGGTTTTTCTGGTCAAAGTCTATCTTGTCTTTATCACGAGTTATTTTCCTTGGTTAACAATAATTGTCGTTTTTCCAATATCCGCGGGTTTATCAATTTTCTTTCTCCCTCATAGAGGAAATAGGGCGGTTCGGTGGTATACTATTTGTATCTCCATGTTAGAACTCCTTCTAACAACCTATGCATTCTGTTATCATTTTCAATTGGACGATCCATTAATCCAATTGAAGGAGGATTATAAATGGATAAATCTTTTTGATTTTCACTGGAGACTAGGAATCGATGGACTTTCCATAGGACCCATTTTACTGACGGGATTCATCACTACTTTAGCTACTTTAGCGGCTCGGCCAGTTACTCGAGATTCGCGATTGTTCTATTTCCTAATGTTAGGAATGTACAGCGGTCAAATAGGATTATTTTCTTCTCGAGACCTTTTACTTTTTTTCATCATGTGGGAGTTGGAATTAATTCCTGTTTACCTACTTTTATCCATGTGGGGGGGTAAGAAACGTCTGTACTCAGCTACAAAGTTTATTTTGTACACTGCGGGGGGTTCAATTTTTCTCTTAATGGGAGTTCTGGGTATGGGTTTATATGGTTCCAATGAACCAACATTAAATTTTGAAACATCAGCGAATCAATCATATCCCTTGGAATTGGAAATAATATTCTATTTTGGTTTCTTTATTGCTTATGCTGTCAAATCGCCGATTCTACCCTTACATACATGGTTACCAGATACCCATGGAGAAGCACATTACAGTACATGTATGCTTCTAGCCGGAATCTTATTAAAAATGGGGGCATATGGGTTAATTCGGATCAATATGGAATTATTACCCCATGCCCATTCTATATTTTCTCCTTGGTTGATAATAGTAGGAACGATTCAAATAATCTATGCAGCTTCAACTTCTCCGGGTCAACGCAATTTAAAAAAGAGAATAGCCTATTCCTCGGTATCTCATATGGGTTTCACAATTATAGGAATTGGTTCCATAACCGATATAGGTCTCAATGGAGCTATTTTACAAATAATTTCTCATGGATTTATTGGCGCTGCACTTTTTTTCTTGGCAGGAACGACGTACGATAGAATACGTCTTGTTTATCTCGACGAAATGGGAGGAATAGCCATCCCAATGCCAAAAATATTTACCATGTTCAGTAGCTTCTCGATGGCTTCTCTTGCGTTGCCAGGAATGAGTGGTTTTGTTGCAGAATTGGTAGTCTTTTTTGGAATAATTACTAGTCCGAAATATCTTTTAATGCCAAAAGTACTAATTACTTTTGTAATGGCAATTGGAATGATATTAACTCCCATTTATTCATTATCTATGTCACGTCAGATATTCTATGGATACAAGCTGTTTCATGTTCCAAATTCTTCTTTTTTGGATTCTGGACCACGCGAACTATTTGTTTCGATCTGTATCTTTCTACCCGTAATAGGTATCGGTATTTATCCCGATTTCCTTCTCTCACTATCAGTTGACAAGGCAGAAACTATTCTATCTAATTACTTTTATAAATAGTTTTCATCAATAAGACGTCAAATAATCCTGCGATTTAAAAGGTCGTTCACTGTACAATGAAAAAACAAAAGAAAAAATGAAGTGAATCGGAATTGGAATCAGATACATCTCGAGTTTTTGAGAACCATTTACATTTTAAATCACTACTAAATGGTCCTCAAAAACTCGCAAAAACTTTCGTTCTATGGATTGAAATTTCTATGTATTTAGTCCTTTTCTTTAATTAGATGTTAATGTGAATGAACCATAACTATGTAGTCCTATTCCTAATAGATTGACCCCAAAATAGCATATCCAAATTATAAGAAATCCCGCAGAAGCCACAATTGCCGAATTCGCGCCTTGCAAATTCCGATTTGTTCTAATATGTAAATAAATCGCGAATATGGTCCAAGTAATAAACGCCCAAGTTTCCTTGGGGTCCCAATTCCAATAAGACCCCCATGCCTCATTAGCCCATACCGCTCCCGAAAGAATGCCTATAGTTAAAAAGGTAAACCCTAGACTAATGACACGATAACTCCAATGATCCAATCGCTGAGTCAATTGATACCTGTGATAATTTCTAAATGAAAGAAAAGAAGTGCTTTGTAAAAGACTTCTTTTTTCATTCAAGGAGTGGATCTCCCCAAAGTAAAATGACCCAATTAATAAATTATTGCTTTTGCCAACAATGCCTATGTTTTTTCGAAATGTAATGAATAAAAGAGCTACTGATAATAACGATCCGCATAAAAGAGCTGCATAGCTCAATACCATCATACTTACGTGCATCATTAACCACTGGGATTGTAGGGCGGGGACTAATATTGCAGATTGATGTATTTGAGTTGAAAGACCCGAAGTCGCAAAGCCTTGGGTAAAAATAGCGCTTGGCGCGATTATTGTGCTTAAATCATTTTTCTTTTTGTGGTTCCCTATTTTAGGAACCATATGAATAATAGAGAAACTCCACGAAAGGAACATTAATGATTCATATAAATCACTTAACGGAAAATGTCTCGAAGAAATCCAACGAGTAACTAATAATCCTGTTATACAGAAAAAAGTGGCTATCGTGCCTTTTTCTGACGAATCATATAGTCCTACAATTTCATGGACTAAGAAAGTCATCAAATGAATCGTAATAACAATTGAAATGATCGAAAAAGAGATATGAGTTAATATATGTTCTAGGGTCGTAAATATCATAAAAAAATCATGAAAATTAATAAAAAAGGGTCCCCAATTACAAAATTGTAGTTCCAAATGAAATTTCATATAGGATTTATAGTGCCCCTTTTAGAGATGCCGCCACTCGGATTCGAACCGAGATGCTTTAGCACTGCTTCCTAAGAGCAGCGTGTCTACCGATTTCACCATAGCGGCTTGATCGAAGTCATCATAGTCCATATGATGTTCAATCGTCAAGATTGAAGGATTCAATGCAATATGTTTTAGGAAACGTTAGAATCGACGAATAAAGACTTGTTCAAATGAACATTTGAACGTTCAATAATATTATTGCGATGTGCTGTCATTTTTAACAACGGGTTTTCGCGTAGTATAAGTTCTCTCGGAACAGTTGGAACTAGAGGGTTATGTCCTCAGTTGAGGTCTAGAACTAAGAAATTACCCTTTATCTTTTTTGATAATTCATTGTTCAATGAACAAAAGAAAATAAATAGGAATAGGCTTTTTTATGTATCACAATTGGATAACTACATCCAAGGGCTTTCTGGAAATATTTATTTAGTTTGGTATTCAAACTGTATTAATGGTTGGGATCCTGATTTGATTGTATACATAATTCGTCGTGTAAAAACTTACCAAACCGATTAGGTATTGGGATGCATATAAAATAAAAGAGTTTCAATCTCTATCAGAATTTTATCATATGGTATGTACTTTACTTATAATTTAAATAAAGTCTATTAGAAAGAAAATCCATATCCAAAATAGATCCTATGTTTGGACCCTAGAATTGATCAATCTATATATCCGAATCCATTTTGGATTGCGAAAGATTGACTTCTTGTTCGTACATAAATATCGATCTAAAGGGGATCCGGAAAGTTACAAAGCATAAAGTATTAAAATATTTGAATCCATTACTTTCATAGTTTCAAGGATTCATTAATTTTGACTACAGATTTTATACCCGCCTACGCAAAAAAATTTTCATAAAGGGAGCGTCGTTCATACTTGTTTCAAATTTTCCAAAAATATTAATGACGTATAACTATTCGGGATACATAATCAAATTCACCTTTCACAATAAAATAAATTCAAAAAAAAAAAATTGATTGTGAAAAGTGAATTGATGGGGAAAATAACAATCCCCATCTCTCCTATTATAAAAAAGGACTTTAATGAAAAATAAAATAAACCAAAATAAAAAATAAAAGGGTTGAACATACAGACATAGAAAAAAAAACCAATAGATAGAAGAGTTCTTTATCCCTATATATCACAAATATACCACAACGGCCGGTTCAGTTCTATTGCATATAGATGAGTTCAAAACATCTATTTATTCATAAATATTATCGATTCTTCGACGATTCAGATTTTTTGAAAAAATATCATTTAGGTTTGAAATAAATACATAGAAATAAATACAAATAATACAAAAAAAAAACAAACAAAACAAAGTCAAGGTTCAAAGTTTTATTTATTGTTTTTTTTGTCCAACAAACAAAAACTTTTTGAATATCCGGTAGAAATAGATTTTGCCAAAGATAAAGCCTTTAACGCTGCCCAATATCCCTTTTTTTTCCAAAAATTTCTACGAATACGCCTTTTTGACCTAGAAGTACGTTTCTTTGGAACCGCCATTTCCATTTTAGACTTTTAAAGTTGGATGTGAAACACATATATTGTTCGAAAATGAATGATTCCTAAATTTAGTCTGCAGCGAAAACTTATTTCTCCCATAACATAAAAAAAAAAAGAAGATATGCGTGTACGATATAGAGCACAGCAGGGAAAAAAATAATATGGAAGAAAACCGAAATAAAGGGTATAATGTTATTTTTTTTTTTCAATAAAAAATTTTTGTTCCACACACACATTACATTATGTATTACATATATATACAATGCTCCGAGAAAGAATAATTCGTACTAAATGAATATGAATATTTGATTGACGTAATTTCTAAATGATTGAAGTTTTCCTTATATCTTATAAACGGATATCTATATCCGCATATAGATATCATCTACATATAGATATCTATTTGAGTTCTTTTATATCTATATCTTGATTCTCTTAATTAATTTGATTATGACTTTTTCAAAAAAAAAAAGAAAATAAATAAAATAAACTGGGGAATCGGAAATAATTAATAAAAATTAAAAAATTTTATTTTCTTATGGAACATACATATCAATATGGGTGGATCATACCCTTTCTTCTACTTCCAGTTACTATATCAATCGGATTGGGACTTCTGCTTATTCCGACTGCAACAAAAAAGGCCCGTCGTATGTGGGCTTTTCCTAGTATTTCGTTGTTAAGTATAGTTATGGTTTTTTCGGCCGATCTTTCTATTCACCAAATAAAAGGCGGTTATGTCTATCAATATCTATGTTCTTGGACCATCAATAATGATTTTTCTTTTGAGTTTGGACACTTAATGGACCCACTTACTTCTATCATGTCAATACTAATTACTACTGTCGGAATCGTGGTTCTTCTTTATAGTGACAATTATATGTCTCATGACCAAGGATATTTGAGATTTTTTACTTCTATAGGTTTCTCCACTATTTCCATGTTGGGGTTAGTTACTAGTACCAATTTGGTACAAATTTATGTTTTTTGGGAATTGGTGGGAATGTGCTCGTACTTATTAATCGGTTTTTGGTTTACACGACCAATTGCGGCAAGTGCTTGTCAAAAAGCGTTTGTAACGAATCGTGTAGGGGATTTTGGTTTATTATTAGGAATCTTAGGTTTTTATTGGATAACGGGTAGTTTTGAATTTAGGGAATTGTTTGAAATCTTGAATAATTTGATCTCTAATAATGGGGTGAATTCTTTATTTGTGACTCTGTGTGCCTTCTTATTATTCGTCGGTGCAGTTGCGAAATCTGCACAGTTTCCTCTTCATGTATGGTTGCCCGATGCCATGGAGGGGCCTACTCCTATTTCGGCTCTTATACACGCTGCCACTATGGTAGCGGCGGGGGTTTTTCTCGTTGCTCGGCTTTTTCCTCTTTTCAGAGTCATACCTCACATAATGGGATTTATTTCTTTTATAGGTATAATAACGGTACTATTAGGTGCGACTTTGTCTCTTGCTCAAAGAGACATTAAGAGGAGTCTAGCCTATTCTACAATGTCTCAATTGGGTTATATTATGTTAGCTCCGGGTATAGGTTCTTATCGAGCTGCTTTATTCCATTTAATAACTCATGCCTATTCGAAAGCATTATTGTTTTTAGGGTCTGGATCTGTTATTCATTCAATGGAATCTATTGTTGGCTATTCTCCCAATAAAAGTCAGAACATGGCTCTTATGGGTGGTTTAACGAAATATGTCCCAATTACAAAAACTACTTTTTACGTAGGTACACTTTCTCTTTGTGGTATTCCACCTCTTGCTTGTTTTTGGTCTAAAGATGAAATCCTTAATGATAGTTGGTTGTATTCGCCTGTGTTTGCGATAATAGCTTATTCCGCGGCGGGATTAACTGCATTTTATATGTTCCGAATTTATCTACTTACCTTTGAGGGATATTTACGCGTTCGGTTTCAAAACTACAGTGGCGCTAAAAACAGTTCCTTATACTCAATATCTATATGGGGGAAAGAGGGGGCGGAGCTGAGTAACAAAAATCTACCTTTCTTAGTAATTAGTAATAATGAAAGACTTTCCTCTTTTTCCAATAAGATCTATCAAATGGGTGGGAATGTAGGAAATCCCATCCAATTGTTTAGTACTCACTCTGACAATAAAGACACTTCCACATATCCCCGTGAGTCGGACAATACAATGTTATTGCCCCTGCTTGTATTGTTCCTGTTTACTTTGTTCGTGGGGTTCATAGGAATCCCTTTCGGACAACCAGGAACGGGTTTTGATATATTATCAAAATTGTTAACACCACCAATAACATTTTTACAAAAAAATTTGAATTCTTCCATAAATTGGCATGAATTTGTAACAAATTCAATTTTTTCAGTCAGTATAGCTTGTTTCGGAATATTCATAGCGTCTCTTTTCTATGGGTCTGTTTATTCATCTTTTCAAAGTTTACGCTTAATTAATTCATTTGTGAAAAAGGTCCCTAAGAGAATTTTCTCGGATCAAATAATATATAGAATATACAGTTGGTCGTATAATCGTGGTTACATAGATGTTTTTTATGCAACATCCTTAATTAGGAGTATAAGGGGATTAGCTCGACTAACTCATTTTTTTGATAAACGGATAATTGATGGAATTACGAATAGTGTTGGCATTACAACTTTCTTTGTGGGAGAGGGTATCAAATATGTAGGGGGCGGACGCATCTCTTCTTATCTATTCATATTTTTATCTTGTGTATTAGGACTTTTCTTTTTATTTCAAACCTAAATGATATTTTTTCAAAAAATCTGAATCGTCGAAGAATCGATAATATTTATGAATAAATAGATGTTTTGAACTCATCTATATGCAATAGAACTGAACCGGCCGTTGTGGTATATTTGTGATATATAGGGATAAAGAACTCTTCTATCTATTGGTTTTTTTTTCTATGTCTGTATGTTCAACCCTTTTATTTTTTATTTTGGTTTATTTTATTTTTCATTAAAGTCCTTTTTTATAATAGGAGAGATGGGGATTGTTATTTTCCCCATCAATTCACTTTTCACAATCAATTTTTTTTTTTTGAATTTATTTTATTGTGAAAGGTGAATTTGATTATGTATCCCGAATAGTTATACGTCATTAATATTTTTGGAAAATTTGAAACAAGTATGAACGACGCTCCCTTTATGAAAATTTTTTTGCGTAGGCGGGTATAAAATCTGTAGTCAAAATTAATGAATCCTTGAAACTATGAAAGTAATGGATTCAAATATTTTAATACTTTATGCTTTGTAACTTTCCGGATCCCCTTTAGATCGATATTTATGTACGAACAAGAAGTCAATCTTTCGCAATCCAAAATGGATTCGGATATATAGATTGATCAATTCTAGGGTCCAAACATAGGATCTATTTTGGATATGGATTTTCTTTCTAATAGACTTTATTTAAATTATAAGTAAAGTACATACCATATGATAAAATTCTGATAGAGATTGAAACTCTTTTATTTTATATGCATCCCAATACCTAATCGGTTTGGTAAGTTTTTACACGACGAATTATGTATACAATCAAATCAGGATCCCAACCATTAATACAGTTTGAATACCAAACTAAATAAATATTTCCAGAAAGCCCTTGGATGTAGTTATCCAATTGTGATACATAAAAAAGCCTATTCCTATTTATTTTCTTTTGTTCATTGAACAATGAATTATCAAAAAAGATAAAGGGTAATTTCTTAGTTCTAGACCTCAACTGAGGACATAACCCTCTAGTTCCAACTGTTCCGAGAGAACTTATACTACGCGAAAACCCGTTGTTAAAAATGACAGCACATCGCAATAATATTATTGAACGTTCAAATGTTCATTTGAACAAGTCTTTATTCGTCGATTCTAACGTTTCCTAAAACATATTGCATTGAATCCTTCAATCTTGACGATTGAACATCATATGGACTATGATGACTTCGATCAAGCCGCTATGGTGAAATCGGTAGACACGCTGCTCTTAGGAAGCAGTGCTAAAGCATCTCGGTTCGAATCCGAGTGGCGGCATCTCTAAAAGGGGCACTATAAATCCTATATGAAATTTCATTTGGAACTACAATTTTGTAATTGGGGACCCTTTTTTATTAATTTTCATGATTTTTTTATGATATTTACGACCCTAGAACATATATTAACTCATATCTCTTTTTCGATCATTTCAATTGTTATTACGATTCATTTGATGACTTTCTTAGTCCATGAAATTGTAGGACTATATGATTCGTCAGAAAAAGGCACGATAGCCACTTTTTTCTGTATAACAGGATTATTAGTTACTCGTTGGATTTCTTCGAGACATTTTCCGTTAAGTGATTTATATGAATCATTAATGTTCCTTTCGTGGAGTTTCTCTATTATTCATATGGTTCCTAAAATAGGGAACCACAAAAAGAAAAATGATTTAAGCACAATAATCGCGCCAAGCGCTATTTTTACCCAAGGCTTTGCGACTTCGGGTCTTTCAACTCAAATACATCAATCTGCAATATTAGTCCCCGCCCTACAATCCCAGTGGTTAATGATGCACGTAAGTATGATGGTATTGAGCTATGCAGCTCTTTTATGCGGATCGTTATTATCAGTAGCTCTTTTATTCATTACATTTCGAAAAAACATAGGCATTGTTGGCAAAAGCAATAATTTATTAATTGGGTCATTTTACTTTGGGGAGATCCACTCCTTGAATGAAAAAAGAAGTCTTTTACAAAGCACTTCTTTTCTTTCATTTAGAAATTATCACAGGTATCAATTGACTCAGCGATTGGATCATTGGAGTTATCGTGTCATTAGTCTAGGGTTTACCTTTTTAACTATAGGCATTCTTTCGGGAGCGGTATGGGCTAATGAGGCATGGGGGTCTTATTGGAATTGGGACCCCAAGGAAACTTGGGCGTTTATTACTTGGACCATATTCGCGATTTATTTACATATTAGAACAAATCGGAATTTGCAAGGCGCGAATTCGGCAATTGTGGCTTCTGCGGGATTTCTTATAATTTGGATATGCTATTTTGGGGTCAATCTATTAGGAATAGGACTACATAGTTATGGTTCATTCACATTAACATCTAATTAAAGAAAAGGACTAAATACATAGAAATTTCAATCCATAGAACGAAAGTTTTTGCGAGTTTTTGAGGACCATTTAGTAGTGATTTAAAATGTAAATGGTTCTCAAAAACTCGAGATGTATCTGATTCCAATTCCGATTCACTTCATTTTTTCTTTTGTTTTTTCATTGTACAGTGAACGACCTTTTAAATCGCAGGATTATTTGACGTCTTATTGATGAAAACTATTTATAAAAGTAATTAGATAGAATAGTTTCTGCCTTGTCAACTGATAGTGAGAGAAGGAAATCGGGATAAATACCGATACCTATTACGGGTAGAAAGATACAGATCGAAACAAATAGTTCGCGTGGTCCAGAATCCAAAAAAGAAGAATTTGGAACATGAAACAGCTTGTATCCATAGAATATCTGACGTGACATAGATAATGAATAAATGGGAGTTAATATCATTCCAATTGCCATTACAAAAGTAATTAGTACTTTTGGCATTAAAAGATATTTCGGACTAGTAATTATTCCAAAAAAGACTACCAATTCTGCAACAAAACCACTCATTCCTGGCAACGCAAGAGAAGCCATCGAGAAGCTACTGAACATGGTAAATATTTTTGGCATTGGGATGGCTATTCCTCCCATTTCGTCGAGATAAACAAGACGTATTCTATCGTACGTCGTTCCTGCCAAGAAAAAAAGTGCAGCGCCAATAAATCCATGAGAAATTATTTGTAAAATAGCTCCATTGAGACCTATATCGGTTATGGAACCAATTCCTATAATTGTGAAACCCATATGAGATACCGAGGAATAGGCTATTCTCTTTTTTAAATTGCGTTGACCCGGAGAAGTTGAAGCTGCATAGATTATTTGAATCGTTCCTACTATTATCAACCAAGGAGAAAATATAGAATGGGCATGGGGTAATAATTCCATATTGATCCGAATTAACCCATATGCCCCCATTTTTAATAAGATTCCGGCTAGAAGCATACATGTACTGTAATGTGCTTCTCCATGGGTATCTGGTAACCATGTATGTAAGGGTAGAATCGGCGATTTGACAGCATAAGCAATAAAGAAACCAAAATAGAATATTATTTCCAATTCCAAGGGATATGATTGATTCGCTGATGTTTCAAAATTTAATGTTGGTTCATTGGAACCATATAAACCCATACCCAGAACTCCCATTAAGAGAAAAATTGAACCCCCCGCAGTGTACAAAATAAACTTTGTAGCTGAGTACAGACGTTTCTTACCCCCCCACATGGATAAAAGTAGGTAAACAGGAATTAATTCCAACTCCCACATGATGAAAAAAAGTAAAAGGTCTCGAGAAGAAAATAATCCTATTTGACCGCTGTACATTCCTAACATTAGGAAATAGAACAATCGCGAATCTCGAGTAACTGGCCGAGCCGCTAAAGTAGCTAAAGTAGTGATGAATCCCGTCAGTAAAATGGGTCCTATGGAAAGTCCATCGATTCCTAGTCTCCAGTGAAAATCAAAAAGATTTATCCATTTATAATCCTCCTTCAATTGGATTAATGGATCGTCCAATTGAAAATGATAACAGAATGCATAGGTTGTTAGAAGGAGTTCTAACATGGAGATACAAATAGTATACCACCGAACCGCCCTATTTCCTCTATGAGGGAGAAAGAAAATTGATAAACCCGCGGATATTGGAAAAACGACAATTATTGTTAACCAAGGAAAATAACTCGTGATAAAGACAAGATAGACTTTGACCAGAAAAACCCGCGCTCGAGAAAATCGATTTTCTCGAGCGCGGGTTTTTGTCGGTAAAAAGGAATCAAATGGATTCAAGTGGAATTGTATGAAACGTATCAATAAGCTAGACCCATGCTGCGAGTTGTCTCATGCCATAAATAAACCCGGACACTCAAGAAATCCGTTGGACAAGCGGATTCACATCTCTTACAACCTACACAGTCCTCTGTTCTTGGAGCAGAAGCAATTTGCTTAGCTTTGCATCCGTCCCAAGGTATCATTTCCAATACATCTGTGGGGCAAGCTCGTACACACTGAGTACACCCTATACATGTATCATAAATCTTTACTGAGTGTGACATTGGATTTATCCATTTTTTGAACGTTATCAATTTTCGATCCGGTCAAATCAGTAGTAACTGAATCATATATTGCAAACACCAGACGAATCAGTGGTTTACCAGAATTTTTTTGATAATCAATCTACTTCTGGATCTGTTCATGAAAGAGAGCCAAGCCAAAATATTTTGATATCTTACGTTTCGGCAAACATAGTCATACGAGTTATCCATAACACACTAATTTGAATTGGTAAATATTCTATCTGTCTTTATTTATATCATTACGACTATTTATTCAACAAATTCGATTGATTGATACGAGTTGATTTTCTGTTACGATAGGTCGACGAAACGATAGCTGGTCCAATAGCTGCTTCAGCGGCTGCAATGGCTATAATAAAGATCGAGAAAATGTCTCCTTTTAATTGACGACTATCAAATAAATTCGAAAATGTTACTAGATTTATATTAACCGCATTCAGTATAAGCTCAAGACACATAAGAGCTCTAACCATGTTTCGGCTTGTGATCAATCCATAAATACCGATAGAAAATAAATAGGCACTCAAAATAAGTACATGCTCAGTCATCATTGACCAACTCCTCATCAATCGAGATTGATTTCAATATGAACAAGAGTCAAATTTCACCGATTTGATTGACTAGAATCTAACAAGTACGAAACAAAGGAAGGTATCAGTAATAGATCGAACTAAAACTCAACCCCTTCCATTTTATAGATAACAGTAAAATAGAAAAATAGAACTGAAGGAAAATTTCTGTGATATGATAATCATAACACAGAACAAAACAAAGCCTTATTTTTGATTTTGGATTTCTAATTCTAAGTATTTATTACTGACGAGCCATAGCAATTGCGCCTATCAAGGCAACTAAAAGAATTATAGAAATGAGTTCAAAGGGAAGATAAAAATCTGTTGATAAATGAATTCCAATTTGTTGAACGCTACTTGTCAGGTCCTGCTCCATAATCTGGTTTGATCTTGTAGTCCAAAGAATCCCGTACCATGACGTATTTGAAATAGTAGTAATTAGTGAAAAAAGAATACTTGTACAAACCAGTAAAGTGACTCCATCTCCAACTGTCAAAAGATATAAATCTTTGTAATATTCTGAACCATTCATGAACATCACAGCAAATACGATTAAGACATTTATGGCTCCTACGTAAATAAGGAGCTGTGCAGCAGCTACAAAATAGGAGTTAGATGAAATATGGAATAAAGATATACAAACAAGAACCAACCCCAATGAAAAGGCAGAATAAATTGGATTGGTAAGTAATACCACTCCTAGGCCTCCTAATATAAGACCCGATCCCAGAAACACTAAAAGAATATCATGTATTGGTCCAGGTAAATCCATTATGTGGAAAATCAAAATAAAAGATAAAAAAGTTGAAATATTTCATGACCTTACTGACTACTGACCGGGCCAGGAAAAAGGAGGTTACCCTATCTTTCTTTTTTTTTGTAAAGGATACGTTCCTAATTGAATGGAATCCCAACGTGGTGTGGATTGATGTAGATACGGTTATTGGGCCAATCCTTCTTCTGTATCCGAAAGCGGTTGGAATTGTATATTTCGAAATCATTACGGATATATGAATCTATTCTAAATCCAAATCAAGCCGTGATTCTCAACAATCAACGGTTTTGTTTTGTAGTTACTAACCAACCAAAAAGAAAGAAACTACGCTCCTTTAGATCAAAACTGAATCTCAGTAATCCTTCTTGAATCAAGGGGGTTATCCGTGGCTATTTTTATTTGAGTCGAATTCATAATTGGTCGAATTGTGTAATCTCCAATTACTGACATTGGTAACCGACCCAAAGCAATTTGATTATAATTCAATTCGTGACGATCATAAGTAGAAAGTTCATATTCTTCAGTCATAGATAAACAGTTTGTTGGACAATACTCGACGCAGTTACCACAAAATATACAGATTCCAAAATCGATACTATAATTAAGCAGTCGTTTCTTTCTAATATCTGTTTCCAATCTCCAATCAACAACGGGTAGATCCACGGGACATACACGAACACATACTTCACAAGCAATGCATTTATCAAATTCAAAGTGGATTCGACCGCGGAAACGTTCTGATACGATCGATTTTTCATAAGGATATTGAATAGTTACAGGTAAACGATTCGCGTGAGATAAGGTAATCATGAAACTTTGACCAATGTACCTTGCAGCTCGTATTGTTTGTTGACCGTAATTCATGAATCTAGTCACTATAGGGAACATATGGCGGATATCTATGAATAAATTGATGTTTCTTTCTCTTGCTTGAGAGAGGTTATGAATTTCGAATATGTATTCTGTTACAGTGAAAGGAGTTGGGAAGAAGTCGTCAATAATAGATTACCTAGAGAAACGGGTAAAAGAAATTTCCATCCAAGATTTAATAGTTGGTCCATTCTCATCCTAGGTAAAGTCCATCTTGTTGTGATAGAAATGAACAGGAACAAATAAGCTTTAGCTAATGTAATAAGGATACCAATTGTTGTTCCAAAGACTCCACCCGTTTTATTTATTCCGAAAAGTTCAGGAATGAATATGTACGGGATATATGGATCCCACCCGCCCAAGTAAAGAACTGTTACAAATAATGAAGAAACTAGTAGGTTTAGGTAAGAAGCAACGTAAAATAAACCAGATTTGATACCTGAATATTCAGTTTGATAACCCGCTACTAATTCCTCTTCTGCTTCTGGTAAATCAAAGGGTAATCTCTCACATTCCGCTAGGGAAGAAATTAGAAAAACTAAAAACCCTATAGGTTGACGCCACAGATTCCATCCCCAAAACCCATATTTTGACTGTGCCTCAACTATATCAACTGTACTTGAACTGTTAGATAATCATAGTCGATGATAACATCACCGTTCCCATCGCTATTCCAGAACCGTACATGAAACCTCAGCTTCATACGGCTCCTCAACGGCCACAAATAAATCAAAAGACTGTTTTGGTTCCTTATTACTTTGGCATGTTTGTAGGGGGGGTAGAGTAAAGATGCATCGGAGAGTTCTGAATTCGACCAAAGAAATTCTGTCTGCTCTAATAACAAATAAAAAGCGCTTCTGAATTGATCTCATCCTTTATTTTCAAATTCTAATTGATTTTTGTTTAGTAATAGCTTAATCTTTCAATAAAATACTCGTACTCGTTGTATCAATAGACGACCCATATCTTTCGATTACGAAAAATAATTAGACACTACATACACTAGTTCAGTGTATCACGATAGGAATTCCATCTGTATGAATATGGATGGGTTGGAGGAGATAAACAAAGACATCTTAGTATAGTATTCGAGGTTTCCTATTGTATTTTATTTCTTCCGTTCCTGTTCTTCTTTCTCACTAAAAAGAAAAAGAGGGGATTCTAAACTAAAAAAGGAAAGGATTATTTCGTTCCCGATAGTTATTTCTTTAATCGGTGGATAAGAGCATACTCTGGATCAGAATCGTGAGGAAGTACTGCTTGATCGTTTCTACCAACTTAAAGTCCTCATTATGATTCCTTTTATGGCAAAATATCCTTTTGGATACCTTACATTATCTCCATTATTAATCCTTTGTGTACCTTGGTGTTCCTAACCGTCCACTCATTTTTGATTGATCCCCGGTATGGTAATACATACAATACAATTGGAGAAACTCCATACAGTTGATCTTTTGCATCCGCTTCAAGTCATGGTGACTAATCAACCAATCTTGGGATAAACAGTTTCCACTGCTTATGTTTGCTTTCGCCTTACTCTCGTACATAGGGGATGAGAATCAATCTTTTGACTGCAAATTTATAAGCTGTTTTGTTTCACTCATATAACTATCCGGTTTAATTCATTGACCCGAATAATGAATAAAAAAAAGAAAGATATCTATTCAATACATTCAACCCCTTTCCTAGAAAGAAAGGAAAGAGGTAAAGGTTCATGTTCGAACGAATCACACGTAGAGATATTGATAACACACATGGAGTTAACGGTATTTCATAACTAATGGATTGAGCGGCGGCTCGTAGACCACCCGAAAAGGAATATTTATTGTTCGATCCATATCCTGACATAAGAAGTCCAATAGGAGCAATACTGGAAATAGCGATCCATAAAAAAACACCTATACTGAGGTCGGCTAGAACAAAACGATAGCCAAAAGGAATTGCTGAATAACTTAGTAGAATGGATATGACTGCTATAGATGGTCCGATACTGAATAACCGAACATCTCCTCTAGATGGTAGAAGATCTTCTTTGAAAAGTAGTTTGATCCCATCCGCCGGAGCTTGAAGAATTCCCAAAGGACCAGCATATTCGGGACCAATACGTTGTTGTATCCCTGCGGATATTTCTCTTTCTAACCACACAATCACGAGTACACCTATTGTGATTCCCACTATAGGAGTAAAAATGGGGACAAGCAACCATACGAGGCCATACACCTCTTTTAAGGATTCCGATCTGGAAAAAGAATTGATAGCCTGTATTTCTGTCGTATCAATTATCATTTCAACGATCAACTTCTCCCATAATGATATCTATACTACCTAGTATCGTCATGATATCAGCCAATTTCATTCTTTTAACTAGCTGAGGAAGAATTTGCAAATTGATGAAACCGGGTGGACGAATTTTCCATCTCCAGGGAAACCCACTATTATCTCCGATCAGAAAAATTCCCAATTCTCCTTTTGGGGCTTCGACTCTCACATAAAGTTCTTGTTTCGACAATTCAAAAGTGGGAGAAGGCTTTTTACTAATGAATCGATATTTAAAATCATTCCATTCGAAATCCCTTGCTTTATCAAAGCGCCGTACTTCTAAATTCTCATAGGGCCCGCCCGGAATTCCCTCCAGAGCCTGTTGAATAATTTTTATGGATTCCGCCATTTCACTGATTCGTACTAAATAACGAGCTAACGAGTCTCCTTCTTTTTGCCATTGGACCCCCCAATCGAATTCATCGTAACACTCATAACGATCAACTTTACGAAGATCCCATTGGATTCCGGAAGCTCGTAGCATTGGTCCTGATAAACCCCAATTTATGGCTTCTTCTCCACCAATAATGCCCACCCCTTCAACTCGTTCCAAAAAAATGGGATTCCGTGTAATAAGTTTTTGATATTCAACAACCCCCGTTAAAAAATAATCGCAGAAATCCAAACATTTATCTATCCAGCCATGAGGTAGATCAGCAGCTACTCCCCCGATACGGAAATAATTATGCATCATTCGCATACCTGTGGCAGCTTCGAATAGATCATATAGCAATTCCCTCTCTCTGAAAATATAGAAGAAAGGAGTCTGTGCACCGATATCTGCCATAAAAGGCCCAAGCCATAATAAATGAGAAGCTATACGACTCAACTCCAGCATAATGACTCTGATATAGCTGGCTCTTTTAGGTACTTGAATATTTCCCAATTGTTCTGGCGCATTTACCGTTATCGCCTCTGTGAACATAGTAGCTAAATAATCCCAACGTGTTACATAAGGTAGATACTGTATAATTGTTCGGTTTTCCGCAATTTTTTCCATCCCCCTATGTAAATAACCCAATACGGGTTCACAGTCAATAACATCTTCACCGTCTAGAGTAACGATGAGTCGAAGAACACCATGCATTGATGGGTGGTGCGGACCCATATTGACTATCATGAAGTCTTTTCTTGTTTCCGGTACAGTCATATGTTTTCTTCCCCCGATTCATTATTTCATGAATTGCTGGAAACGAGGTTCATCAAAATTCAAGATCCAATAAACCAAATAATTCAAACGAATCTTACAATTAACGAATTTTTGGTTCCCGAATATCCAACTGACCAATTAATTCTTTATAACGTACTCTATTTTTCTTTGACAAATAAGCCAGTAGTCGTTGACGTTTTCCAAGAATTTTCCGCAGACCTCTCTGAGATAAATAGTCTCTTCTGTGCAATTCCAAATGGGAAGTAAGTCTCCGTATCTTATTGGTGAAGCTGAATATTTGAAATTCAACAGATCCTTTGTTTTTTTCTTCTTGCGGAATAACCGAGATTAATGAGTTTTTTATCATAAAAATTTCTTTCTCTTTTTTCTTTCTTTTCTGATATTACTGATCAGAAATAATAATAATGCCGCTCGTTTAGGTCTGGTACGCACAATAAAATAATCTGGATTTAGTCATAGACTACTTTTTTTTGTCTATCGAATCCAATTCAAAGCTGTATTTCTACATTGGATTCGATAGAAAGAGATGGTATATTTCTATGCTCACAAAAGGTAATGATTTGGACTTAAGAAAATTCTTCCGATTCATTTCTAGATCCAATTGCTATGATACATCATTGAATCAGTATCGTGTATCAGAATGTAACATAACCCGCGTACATCTGTATGCCTTTAGCTGCTACACGTAATATAGATATGTAGCAAACGTACCATCAACGAATTCTGAATCGTGGATACATATGTATCCTTGACATACTGAAACGACTTCCATTATTGATATCAAACCAGTAGCGATTCATACAAGCTAAATCTTCTAATCGATAATTGGGCCAAAGAAACAATTTGAATTGGATCAATTTATTTCTATCCGTATCAATATGCTTGTCCTCGTCCAAAAAATGCACACAGTTCCTTATGTTGTACTCGGCGACCCATACTGGATCGCTATCCAAAAGTCTCCTCCGACTTCGACTTCGAGAACCAAAACAACCTCGAATTCTAAACTCTCTCCGACGTCTAGTAGATGGAATATTGTCAGGAACAAGCAAATCATATTTCCTTTCTCGGCATCTTTGATTAGTTTGGTGCTGATTCTTATGGACCAAGGAAATACTTATTGTTTGATACATAATTGATTGTCCATCCAATTTTATAAACAAACGAATCGGATCGACAATCATTACTTCTTGTTTTACGAGGTTTGGAAAATTTAGTAGAATAGACTTCATCGACTTATGTAGCTCCACCAACATACCCGCCTCATCGTCGTCTAGTTGCGAAAGGCATATAACAAGATTCTTTGGACTTTTCGCCATCTTAAGCCCGAAAGAAAATCCCCCGATACCCCCCTGATTCACATTTGGATCCACGTCGAATTGAGAAAGCAAATGTTTTTCCAGGGCTAATTTTAGTTGTGCTCGACGAATAGCATTCTCGAGTTGTCTTCGTTTTCTACTTTCTTGATCTTGATCAATGTCTGATTTCGCGTAATCTTTTTCAAGACCTTTTTGTTGGTTTTGCGGATCTGATCCAAGATTCTTTTGGTCCGGCTGTTCTTTTTCTTTTTGATTAAGCTGTTCTTCTTCTTTAAGTAGTTGATTAAGCATTTGAGTAAGCTCTTCTTCTTTTTCTCGCTTAAGCCGTTCTTTTGCTCCTTGTTCTCTTTCTTTTCTTTTGTCTTCTCGACGAACATTCCGTTCGAGATTTTTGTCGTGAAAGAATTCTTGATCGGAAACAAGTAATTTAATTGGTACGATCCACGGCTCATGCTCATATGCACCAGCATACATATATGCACCATAAAGTCGCACTAATTCTAATAAGAACCAAAAGAACCGAAGTTCCCCTGTCTTTTTCGTTTGAATTCTCTGATCCGAAAACTTCACTTTTATTACGCTTTTATTCATTTCCACCCAATCAAACGATAAAGGGTCTTTATTCTCTCTAATAACTTTATGAAGAAGTTCCGACTCCAAAAATTTTCCCTTTTCCTCCACCAGATCCTCTAGACTCGCAGGAATTTTAGCAAGATCTATATCCAGAAAAAGCTTTTCTTCGAGAAAATAATTCATATTTTGGAAAATATAATCATGAAAATATGAAGAATCACTAGGAGGATCATCACCAATAGATGGATGATCATTAACAGAAATATATGAGTATGAGTCCTTCTTGTCCTCATAATAAATATATTTATGTGATAAAAGATCATATCTGTAGTTTTTTTTTAATTTATGAATCGGTAATGGTAATGAATCCATTACATCTTTTTTTTGTTTCTCGCAATGAATGGGTTGGGCTTTTTTGTATGAATCTTTTTTTGATTTTTTATTTTGACTCGTACGACGTTTACTGACCTTATTTCGCCATTTTTGCGGTGCTAACGTAGACCATCTAGTCTGAGATAAATTGTATTGATAATGACCCCTTAACCAGTTTTTCCATTTACCAGAATTCGATTTAGGACTTGATTTTGCAATTCCTAGTATCCGCAAAAAGTCTTTTATTCTATTCTTAAGAAAAAGAAGTGCTCCGCGATCTGATCTCGAGCGATACTTCTTCGCGTGTGTTTGCGATAAATTGTAAAATACATGCGCTTGGGATAAGAAAGAAAAGTTCCGTCGCCGCCGAGAAGTCTGTGATTTCTCATCACTAATATTAGAATGCGATTTTTTGATATTAGAACGCGATTTTTTGAGAATCGAAATAAAGTTCATTATGGCTTTTTTTTTTTTTGCTTCAACAATTCTTTTTTTATTATCCTCAATCATTTTTCTTTTTGATTCAAAGAAAGGTTGTGCATGAATTCTGGAAAAATTAATGGTACATAGAAAAATATCCATGTATATTCTTTCAATGAATAAATATTTTATGATAAGGCGCAATTTATGTTTTAATCGGGCACCCATTCCGCTTAATATCTCCCAAACAGATGGCCGTATTTCCAATTTTTCAGCATCAAGACCCATCTCACTAATATTTCCATCTGGAGTTAGATGGAGGTCTAGTAGTTCTTCTTGCAATTTTTTTATTTCGCCCCCGATTCTCATTCTCCCTCTCTTAATGTGCATCTTCCTCATTTGAATTTGTGAATGAGTCGAATTTGTAGCAGCCGCGGGAAGATTATTTCGAAAGGCCATTCTATTATTATGTCTATTATTAGGTCGAAGGGCCTTTCGTTTGGAAACCCCAACCCCCCCCCGATTGCGTCTTGCCGGGAGGATTCTGCTATAGTTTTGCTTTTGAGGCGTTTGAAGTTGAGATACTCTCTTTTTTATTTCTCCATTTGGTTTGCGGAAAATGGGATTTTTTTTTGCAAATTCTTTTATTTTCTTTTTTTTTTGAATCCATCTCGTTTTATCTTTTAAGATCCCCAGTATTGTCCGTAGAAACGGAAACCTTTTTATTAAAGGTCTTATTAGACCTCTTATTCGAACTGAAAAAGGTTTCTTTTTCTCTTTTCTAATTCTTTTTTTGAGTTCTTCCAAAATGGGTGTAAAAAAACAAGGTTTTTTTATAGGACGACCAAAAGGTCTTGCCACTGCCCCTCCCCACATTGTTAAATAAAAAGAAGGTTCGTGTTTCTGTTTCCTTTTTCTTTTCTTTTTCCAATCTGCATTTCCTTTTTTCTCTTTCATCGGATCTCTATGACGGGATCGTAGCTTAGATCCGCGCCAAGGTTTTGGATAGAAAGGGGATAGGACCCTTATCTGAATACCTTCGATGAACCAGTCTTTCGGAAATTCTGTGTCTGATATTTCAACGCCAGTATAAGTGCATTTGATATGTATTTCTTTCTTCCAATCGATCCAATCCGCGGACCATTCGGGAGTTCGACAGAATAACATACGGACGAGATTTTTCGCTATTACTATTGAAGGCAATAGGATGTATTTTCTAAAATTCGACTGGGCTAGTACGGCGAGACCTCTTGATCCTTGCAGCGCCAGGACAAGCTCCCAAGATCCTTTTTTTAGCAGTTCTTCAAACTGCGCTTGTACACGTTCTATGGTTGTTTCTGATGCTTCAATTTCCTCTTCCTCCGAAAGATATCGCGTTTCTGTCGGTTCTTTATCTTTTTTTATCTCAGAATCCGAAGTTGAGACTTCGAATTTGGGACCTTTCCCCGCCCAAATACGAAAAATTTTTTTTATTCTTTTGATATTGGAGATGATTTTGGAGATATCAAAAGAAGCAAAAAGTATTCTTTCTGTTTTGCCCGAAAAAAGTGGAGACCGGGCGGTTAGTTGATACAGACTCAAAATAGCTGCTTTACGTCTTTGAATGGCCGTGGATCCCATGATTAGGCCCCTATCAAAATCCGGTTCTTTTGGGTACTGTAGTAGCGCTATCTCTTTCTCGGTTGGGTCGTCTAGTTCACCAGAACTACCGAAATCGGACTGAGTTTTGGTTTTCTGAGTCTCCTCCCTATAAACTACCAAGCGTTTGTATAGTCTTAAAAGAACCGGATAGTACTCTGACAGTTCGTACGCAAGTTCTGTCTCCTCCTCTTGAAAATCGAGACCCAAGTTGCGTGACCATCGAGGAACTTTTGTACCGATTTTTTGAGCCGCAATCTGCTGAGCCAACGTTTTACGTCTGTAAAACAACAATGAAGGAAGAAAACCCTCAACATCTACCTCTGGGGGCGTGCATCTCCTTACAACACTCAAAATTGGGAATTTCCTGTCATCGAAGCATCGTCGGGGGTATTTCTCGTGTAGCCTCACATATTCTGGGTCACCAGCAGCCCAGATAGTCGTAAGCAGAGGCATAAGTTGTTCCGCCTTCTTCCGTTTTTTGTACTGTGCGATCGCCAGGTCTCGTCCGCTGACTTTTTGACGATCTGGTCCGCTCAAAAGAGGATCATGTACGTTAGGCCAGTATTTTTGCTTAATCTCATTATCGTCCTCATCGTACTCGCACTCGTACATTCTGGTCCTTTTTTCGAGCACATCCGAAAGAAGGGCTCCCTTGCTTAGAGCTCTTATTCGATGTACTAATTCACGGCGCATTTTCTTCCTTTTTTTTCTGTTGATAAAAACCCAATCCCTCTTGGGTTTCCAAGAGGGATCGGAACCCCATAGTCTTAGTCTTTTTGGGTCTATTTGATTAGGCCAAAACGTGAGATTTCTCTGCATCCTTTTCCAAAGAGCTAACAAATCGGGTGGGTGTGTCAAAGATATTCTTCGTTTTCCATAACCTGGACGTATGCGAAAAAAATATTGTGACATTTCATCTATTACTGGTTTTTCAAAGTTATTATTTTTTATATATCGTAATGGACGATTCCATTGTTGATAGTCGAACAGAAGGTTTACTATTTGTTCTTCGAACCAAAAGAGGTAGTTTTTATTTATTTGCCGCGTTCGCTGCCATTTTTTGAATTCTAAGTTTTCTGGCACTCTCCTAGTCGAAGCAGGCAACGGTATTCTGCCTAAATAGTAGATATTGGTGATTAATAAGATAATAACAAAGAGTTGATCTTTAGATCTTAAAAACAACCCTGACACATAGTACTTACAAAGTAGAATGTACTTATTCTTCAGCCTAATAGAATTCATTTTCCGTCTCCAAATAGAATTCATTTTCCGTATCCAAAATAATACCAACCCAACCCATTTCATGAAGAAAATGTGACCAATTAACCAACCAACAAAACTACTTGTTACAAATAACATCTTGTTCTTGCATTGAAACATAGAAACGTTGACTAATCTGGCTAACGCTGAACTTGGTAAAAGGAATTGATTGACTAATTGAAAAATGAGATTATTCAAGAATACACGTCGAACGCTGAAATTCTGTATTGAATTTCTGTTTCTG